TTTTGCCGATCCCTATCCCGATGAGCCGAAACCAAAGCTCTTATTTTTTGTTGAGTAATAGTTCGAGTAAGTCTTGAATGAGCCCCCCGAAAGCTTGATGCAAATAAACGAATTTTTGTTCTACGTCTCCGAGCGATATATCCCCGTCTAATTCTGGTCATTGAATAAATGAAACTTTAACGAATAACTAATAGATTTCCTTTCTTTCAGTTATTCTTTTGCCCCTTTCCTAGTATATTAATAACAAAACGGATTTTTCCAATGTATAAACTAAAAATTCCAATGGCTTTGGCTACTATAACCTTCCCAACCACGATTTTTTATTTTTTCTAGGCATTTCACCTCGAAATACGAAATTGTACTTAAAAAATAGCAATGATAAAGAAATAGTGGATTCCATCGTTTCTATGGTTACTTCTTAAACGGTGAGGTCTTCTCTATACACCGGAGCCTTTACTTCATTTAATCAATGTTATTGCTAACTTGTATAGTTCACATTCTTCGGCTCTACCCATGAATTATCCAGTAATAGGTCTTTCACAACGAGCTCTACCTATACAGTAACGGTATTTAATTATGAAAGTTGGCTGGGTAGCTGACCCTGTTAGTCCGTTCTTGCAAGAGGCGTCTAGGTTAACTAAGATTTCCTCCGCTTAATGGATAACCATTTGCTACCAATGGAGAATTGCTTCTCATCTTGAATTGAGGTGAGTGGTTTTACACCAATAGAAACCATAAATTTCATACACAATAAAGGGATATGATCCATTTTCTTATTTTTAGATAGTAAATGTAGTTCGTTTTTCCGTTCTATCCTATTTGATCATTGATATTTGAACATTGTCCTCTTTCCTTTGTTCTAGTTCATGATCTGAACGAGTCGCACATACACCCTAGTACATGTTCCTCGACGCTGAGGGCATCCCCGAAGCGCGGGGGATTTTGTGACATTTCTAATTGGCTGTCTTGTATTTCTAATAAGTTGTTTAATCGTTGGCATGTTGAATCATATACATAATGGACTGGTTTAGATCGATCCTAACCGGATGATTATGAATTACAATTACAATAGTAAATAAAAATCATAGAATATTAAACTCGGCAGGGTGAATTTTAAATCACGACTTGACGTGAAATTGAAATAAAGGCTATTCTCATTCAACCGCTACAAGATCAACAATTCCATAAGCTTGGGCTTCTGTTGCTGACATAAAAACATCTCTTTCCATGTCTTCGGATACAACCCATAAAGGTTTGCCCGTTCTTTGTACATAAACCCTTGTCAGGGTTTCACGTAGTTTCAGCAGTTCTCCCACTTCCAGGATGAATTCTCCCGTTGCTACTTCAGAAAAAGAACCAGCAGGTTGATGGATCATTACCCTGATGATATAAGATAATAAAAAGTTTCTCTATTTCGCACGATGAGGGGAAGATAAAAGAAAGATAAAAGAATAACAAGAAAAAAGATAGAATCGAACAACCGTACGGGCATTATGCATTGCATACGGCTCTACAATAAAATTGACCTTACCTTCAAAAAATAGGATCGATTAGACCCCGATCGGTAAATGATCAACTTACCACCCTTCCTTTCGGAGGAATTCAAAAATACTATGATGGCTCCGTTGCTTTATATATTTATTATATTTTTTTGTCTGTGATTTGTCTGTCATTCAGCAATCCCAAAGTTGCTTTTTTGATCAAATAAACTAATGAAAAAAGAATTTTTTTTTTTTTTTCGCTCTATACTATAAATATTGTTAAGAGACCTCTGGTGTGAAAAAAAGTTTGTGACGCTGAACTGGACTTCCGATAATAAAATAGGAAATACCTTTTTCTCATATTACTCTCTCGATACATAATCTAATGTTTTGAAAACAGAATTTCTTATATCGAATTCAAAGTGCCATGCTATTATTACTTAATATTCATATTTCATATGGCGAAGGCATAGTCTTCTTTTTTCTCTCAAATAAAAGCCTCATTGGCGCCAAGCGTGAGGGAATGCTAGACGTTTGGTAATTTCTCCTCCTACCAGGATAAAAGATCCCATTGAAGCGGCTGATCCCATGCATATTGTATGTACATCTGGTTGCACAAATTGCATAGTATCATAAAGAGCGACCCCCGGTATTACCCATCCGCCAGGAGAGTTTATAAACAAATACAGATCTTTGGTATCATCCTCGATACTGAGATATATCATAAGACCAATAAGTTGATTTGAGATCTCACTATCAACCTCTTGACCTAAAAAAAGTAATCTTTCTCGATAAAGTCGGTTGATTAGGGTCAAATTGTATCCCCTCGAAACCGTACAGGCGCCTTTTGACGCATACGGTTCAAAAAAAATCAATGTGTAGATTCCAATACTTTTTCTTTTTTCATAGCAAGTTCTTTCTAACTAAAAGGATTTTCTTTGATTTTTCACTAAATATGAGTTTGTCTTCCTTTCCTTATAACGTATAATATATAAAAGAATTCATTAAACTTATCCAAT